AAAGATGGTCCATTATATTGAAGAATAGATCTTAACTTATTGAAGTTAATAACTTGTGTTTGTGATAATTTAAAAAATACATATTTTTGTGACAAATAAGATAAATCAAAAAAAATATGTGGCTTCTGCTTACTATTTCTAAGATTATCAAAACCCTTTTTTATAGTCATAGGCGAAATGAAGTCAATTTTATTTTGTTTTTTTTTATGAATTCTTTCTTTATCTTTATTTATTTCATTATTGTCAATGTATTTTTCAAGAATTTTTTTTGTTGATTCCATAAAAAGTTGTAGAGAAATTCTGCGCATATTAATGATACATAAAAAGATATCTACGTATATTTTTTCAATGCAAAATTGAAATATTAATTCAATATTTTTTCTTTTTAATATTTTCAAAAATTTTGGGGGTGATTCTCGATTATTCTTTTTATTTTTTTTCATTCTTTCTATTTGATTTCTGATTGTGTTTCTTTTATCAATTCTATGTTTAATCTCTTCTTTTGCCTGTGAATAATCTCTAGATTTATTTTGACTAAATGATTCATTAATTATCTGAGTGCTTATTATCGAATCCTTTTCTGTTTGAGTTTCACTTGATTCATATATTTCTCTCGGTATAAATAATGGAATTTTCTTTCCTTTTAAAAGTGCTTTTATTATTTGTTTTAAAAACAAAAATGCTTTTTCTTGTTTCTTTGTTATTTTTTTTAAAACTCTTTGAACTCTAAAATGAAAATTTCTTATTTCTACTTTGTAGTCTATATCTTTAAAAATGGGTTCAAAAAAGGAAGGTGTTTTTCGAGGAGGACCAAAAGGATATTCTGTTTCCATTCCCAAAACTGTTAAAAAACAAGAATCAAAATCATCTTGTTGCTTTCGATCTCTATCAGAGAGTCGTAGGTTAGATCCGTGCCACGGTTTCAAATGAAAAGGATATAATATTTTGATCTGAAAACCGTCTATTAACCAATTTTTAGGAAATTCCGTTTTGGAGAATTGAAGACCATTATAGCTGCACTTTAAATAAATTTCTCTATTCCAATCTTGGAAATCCTCATACCATTCCGGAGATTGCCTTAATAAAATACGGCTAATATTCTTAGCTAGTATCAATAAGGGTAATTTAATATACCTTCTAAAAATTGATTGTGCTAGTAACAGAATACTTCTTGTTTTTTGTGCATATGGAATGTTTTCCCAGAATTCCATTGCGTCTTCCTGGTTGTTTTTTTTTATTTGGAATTGTTGATCTAAAATTTCAAATTCTGACTTTTTACTCAACCAATCTCTAATATTAAAAAAAAGCTTCATTAGGTCGGATATAGGAAAAGGAAAATCTTCCATTTTTTCCAAAAAAAGAGGGGAATGCGGATTTCCTTGAGACGGTCCCCAAATAACCATTTTACGTCTTTGAATGCGCATAGATCCTTTGATTACGGCTCGACGAAAATCTGGTTCTTCCAAATAACTTATAAAACCCGAATCTCGATTAAATTTTGTATAAAGATTATAATTCTTAAAATTTGATTTCTTAAAACTTCGTTTGGAACGAGTTAAAAAAGCTATACGTTTAAATCGTCTTGTTCGAAGCTGGTGATCCAGCCCTTGCATTACGCCTTGTTCTTTTCGTCGTTTTTTAAACATTTGTTCCAACTCGTTGATTAATTTGTATGACCATCGAGGTGGTTTTTTACCTATTTCATTTATGTTTATTCCAATAGATTTTTTTTCGCGCTTAGGATTAGTTAGAATTGCGTTCAATGAAAACTTTAACCTATTATTTGAATCAATTTTTACTTGTTTTTTTTCTGAGATTTCTGTTTTCTGTTCAGATTCTGGAAAAGTAGGATAAGGAAGAAGGATATCGTGAATTTGATTTATTTCAGAGGGCTCTGTGCAATTTTCTATCGAAATTTCTTTTCTGATTGAAGATGAAAAAATTTTCTTCATTCTTCCACGATACATCCCATTTAAAAAGGGATCATACATTTTAATTAGGCAATTATTTTTGTTTTTTTTATCAACATTACACAAATTAACTAGGAAATTCTTTTTGTTTTTAGTCTCCGCATTACACAATCTAGTCTTTGTTTCAAGTATATTTAGAGAAAGAAATAATGTCTCTAAAGCCTCTATTCTATTTATAAATTCATTATTTAAGTTCTTATTTTTCTCTTTATTGGTATAAAGCCACTCGCTATATAGTTCATCAGCGGACAGTCTTTCTAATGTAGATAAGGATATCCTTTTTGCTAGCATTTCCCCAAAAGTTGACAAACTCGGAGGATATGTAAAAGATATTCTTTGTTTTCCATCACTTTGGCATGTATAAAAAAAATATTGTGAGGCTTCTTTTCTTACGGAGCCTTTAAATTTTTTATTTCTCTTTCTAATGTACCGTAATGGACGATTCCATCGATTATAATCGAAAAAAAAAGTCAAAAGAGGTTTTTCAAACAAAAAAAAGTCTTTTTCGGCATCTTTTTTATTTTTTTCAA